CATAAATCTATTCAATCTAGATTCTAATATAATTCATAATATTTATTTTTATATAAATATATAATAACAAATTACTAAAAAGATTAATAAAAAAAAGAAAATATACGAAGAAATTCGTCCACCCCCCACATATTTGATAGCCTCTCCCATAAAAAAACTTGAAATACCAACTCCATTTGGAATTCCATCAATTATTTGTCTATCAAAAAAATAATTGAATTTAGCTAACTTTCTTACACTCGCAATTAAAGAGACTTCAAAAAAAGCATCTATATAACCACGATTATATGACCAATCATATATAACATTAATTATCTTATCAGGAATAATTTTTTTAGTAACACTTTTTTGAAATAAATTCAATACGTTCAAGTTTTGTAAAGAAGAAAAAACAGGTTTATAGAGAAAAGACGCTATAAATATTCCGAAAAAAGCTATACTCACCGAAAAAGTTGCATTTGTAAAAAATTCATACCAATCGACAGAATTCTTTGAATTTTGATGTAAAAGGTCTATAGACGGAATTAACAATTTGGATAAGATATCCAAATCTATTCCATCTTGGCTGAAAGAAATTCCAATGGACCCAACGAAGAAAGTAAATAATACTAATACAAGCATAGAAAATAGCATAGTATTGTCAGATTCATGAGGATAAAAAAAGGGGATGTTTTTAGTACCAAAATAGGTACTCTCAACAAAAAGACGTTTTATGCTTTTGAAATTTCGATTAATTGTATTTGAATATTTCCTCTTCTGAAAAAAAGAAGTCCTTTCATTATTATTCATTGTTAATAAAGCTAATAAATGAATTTTCTTTTTTAATTTCTTTTTTCCTTCTTTGCCCCATAAAGATATTGAATAGAATGAACTCTTTTTCTTTCCGTTGAAATTTTGAAAATGAACGTTTAAATATCCTTCAAAAACTAGTAAATAGATTCGAAACATATAAAATGCAGTTAATCCTGCTGTGGAACAAGCTAGTATTGCGAAAATCGGTGAATACAACCAACTATCATTAAGAATCTCATCCTTGGACCAAAAACAAGCAAAAGGTGGAATACCACAAAGAGAAAGTGTACCTATTAAAAAAGCGGTTTTTGTAATTGGCGCATGTTTTGTTAAACCGCCCATAAGAACCATATTTTGACTTTTATCTGGAGAATATCCAACAATTGCTTCCATTGAATGGATAATGGATCCAGATCCTAAAAACAACAATGCTTTTGAATAAGCATGAGTAATCAAATGAAATAAAGCGGCTCGATAAGAGCCCATACCTAAAGCTAACATCATATAACCCAATTGAGACATTGTAGAATAGGCCAAATTTTTCTTAATATCTTTTTGAGCAATAGCTAAAGTTGCTCCTAATACTACTGTTATTATACCTATCAAAGCTATTCCACTCATTATGAAGGGTATTACTGTGAAAAGAGGAAGAAGTCGAGCTACAAGAAAAATTCCTGCTGCTACCATAGTAGCAGCGTGTATAAGAGCCGAAATAGGGGTAGGCCCTTCCATAGCATCCGGTAACCAGACATGAAGAGGGAATTGGGCAGATTTCGCAACTGATCCACAAAATAATAAGAGGGCGCAGAAAGTAACAAAAAAAATATTAACCTCATTCTTATAAATCAAGTTATTAAATATTTGAAATAAATCCCGAAATTCCAAACTACCCGTTATCCAATAAAGACCTAAAATTCCTAATAATAAACCAAAATCCCCTACACGGTTAGTTACAAATGCTTTTTGACAAGCCTTTGCCGCAATAGGACGTGTAAACCAAAAACCTATTAATAGATAAGAACACATTCCAACCAATTCCCAAAAAATATAAACTTGTATCAAATTGGAACTTGTAACTAATCCCAACATTGAAGTATTAAAAAAACTCAGATAAGTAAAAAATATCAAATATCCTTGATCATGAGACATATAATTATCACTATAAAAAAGAACCAGAATACCAACAGTAGTGATTAATATTGACATAATAGAAGTAAGTGAATCGAACAAGTAGCCAAACTCTAAAGAAAGATCATTATTTATAGTCCAAGACCATACATATTGATAGATTGAACTGTTCTGGATTTGATGAATAGATAGATCGATCGAAAAAATCAGAACTAGTATTAAAAAAAAAATACTAGGAAAAGCCCACATACGGCGAAGATTTTTTGTTGCCGTGGGAAAAAGTAGAAGTCCTACCCCTATTAAAATAGGAACCGGAAGTGGGAGGAAAGGTATGATCCATGAAAATTGATGTGTATATTCCATACAAGAAAAAATAAAGAATAAAAAATATTTGGATTCTTAATGAATTTTCTTTCTTATTCGTTTGTTTTATCTCTTTTTTAAAGGGTTCGGTTAATAAAAAAGTGGATATATAAATAGAATTTGAGATTTTTTGTTTAATTATTCTGAATCGTTGCACAATACTTCCAATATCCCAAAGTACAAAGTAAAAATAGACCAATAACCAAATTCAATTCGAATATATATATTATTATTTTATATTAAGAAATATTAAATTACTATTAATAATAAATTATATTATAATAAAAATAAATAAAAACGAAATTTGTAAAATTAAAATTATTATTATTATCTATAGACTGAGGATAAATAATTACACCAAAACTAAGAACATTCGTTTCTTTTGATATCTGAATGAATCAGAAAAAAAATATGAAATGACCCAATAAAATAATCTTATTATTATTCAGAAACATTAGTTCATTTTTGAACTAATTGATACATTACAAGAAAAGGAGATCTAGATATATATGTTTGGAAAGATTTTGAAAAGGTTTCGAATATTCAATGTTTTTACTTTAGATAGAAAAAAAAAAAAAAATAGGAAGGATAGCTAAGACGACATATGGCTAATTAAAGAATATTTCGTTTTCATTTACAGAACAAATGTCTTTCACATCGAACTATAACAATAAAAAAATAATCTTAATTATATGGCAGTTCCAAAAAAGCGCACTTCTATATCAAAAAAAAAAATTCGGAAGAATTTTTGGAAAAAAAAGGGATATTGGACAGCATTGAAAGCCTTTTCATTAGCGCAATCCATTTTGACAGGGAACTCAAAAAGTTTTTTTTGTAACAAATAAAAATGTTGCAATAATCAGAATTAGCTCGATTCAAAGAGTATTCTTTAATTAGTATAATAATAAAGAATAATAAAGAATATTTAGTAATATAAGAATATTTCAAATTGACCATATATTAAGCATATATTCTAATATATATATATTTATATATATATATTACAATATATGCTGAATATATAATCTAAAATTTTTAGCAATGTAGTGTGAAATAATAATAGTAATAGATATATAAATTAACGTTAAGGATTTCATCCAAAAAATGGAAATGCATTTCTTTAGAGTCATAAAATGAATGAAATAATTAAAAAAAAAAAAAAATGGGTCATAAACAACTACAACAAAATGTTTTTTTCATTCCTAGATTGAAGTCATAACTATCTAGTTTCAGTTTCAACAGTGCTTTTTTTAATTTGAAAACTAACACTGCAAATGAAAAAAACAAGAATACAACTTAACTTCGTATTGAAATCGAAACGTTCTATTTTATTTTTTTTTTTATTTGAATATTTTTTCGATTTTATTACTATACTTCTAGTTTATAGTTAATATGAATTTATAGTATAGAATTAGAATAATAATAGAATTCTTCAAATTTTTTAATGTTTAGTAAACAAATGTACTAAATTAATATTAATATTCCACGTTAATTGATTCTTTTAATCTCGACGATTCACTAATGAATCGGTTATTATGATTTCGAGTAAGCCGCTATGGTGAAATTGGTAGACACGCTGCTCTTAGGAAGCAGTGCTAGAGCATCTCGGTTCGAGTCCGAGTAGCGGCATGGCATTCTATATCTATATTCTAAAAGAATAAGTCCTATAATGAATTCAATTCCCGATTCTTATCCTAGTATTCATACCTTTTTTATTTTCATTATAGATATTTTTTATTTTCATTATATATATATATATGATATTTTCAACTTTAGAGCATATATTAACTCATATATCGTTTTCGGTCATATCAATTGTAATTTCAATTCATTTGATAACCTTATTAGTCAATGAAATCGTAGGATTATATGATTTGTCCAAAAAAGCCATGACAATAACTTTTTTCTGTGTAACGGGATTGTTAATTACTCGTTGGTTTTTTTCGGGCCATTTACCATTTAGTGATTTATATGAATCCTTAATCTTTCTTTCATGGGGTTTTTCCATTTTTCATATGGTTCCTTTTTTTAAAAAGGATAAAAACCATTTAAGTACAATAATCGCACCAAGTGTTATTTTTACCCAAGGCTTTGCTACTTCAGGTCTTTTAACAAAAATGCATCAATCCGTAATATTAGTACCCGCTCTACAATCCCATTGGCTAATGATGCACGTCAGTATGATGATATTCGGATATGCAGCTCTTTTATGTGGATCATTATTATCAGTGGCTATTTTAGTCATTACGTTTCAAGAAGTAATCCAAATTCTTGGTAAAAGCAAGAATTTGGATTCTTTAAATAAATCATTTGATTTTGCTGAAATCAAATACATGAATATGAATGAAAGAAAGAATGTTTTACGAACAACTTCTTCTTCTAGAAATTATTACAGGTCTCAATTTATTCAACAATTGGATCGTTGGGGTTATCGTATTATTAGTCTAGGTTTTCTCTTTTTAACAATAGGTATTCTTTCGGGAGCAGTATGGGCTAACGAGGCATGGGGATCATATTGGAATTGGGATCCAAAGGAAACTTGGGCCTTTATTACGTGGACCATATTCGCGATTTATTTACATACTAGAAAAAATAAAAAATTAGAGGGTGTAAATTCTTCAATAGTGGCCTCTATAGGATTTCTTATAATTTGGGTATGTTATTTGGGAATCAATCTATTAGGAATAGGACTACATAGTTATGGTTCATTTATATCTAATTGAATTAAAAAAATGAGTAACGAACTTAACCTGAGAAATAAAAATATGGAAAGCATATATATATACTTTCCATAAATTCAACTTCCCAAAAATCGTTGAGAACCCTTTGAATCATTACATTACATGATTTTAAGGGTTCTCACAAACAACAAACATATTCGATTACAATTCAATTTTTTTTTTAAGTGAATCTAACATAAAAATCTTTGTCCAAAGGGTTTTTTTCTCTTTTTTATTTATTGGTTTTGTTTTATTCATTTATTCAAGAAAACTATCTATCAAAAATTAGATAGAATAGCTTCAACTTTCTCAACCGAGAATGAGAAAATGAAATCTGGATAAATACCAATACCTATTACGGGTATAAGGATAGAAATAGAAATAAATAATTCTCTCGGCCCAGAATCAAAAAAATAAGAGTTTGGTGTATTAAAAAACTTGTATCCATAGAACATCTGCCGTAAGATAGATAATAAATAAATAGGAGTTAATATCATTCCAATTGCTGTTACAAAAGTAATTAGTATTTTCATCATGAAAAGATATTTTTGACTAGTAATTATTCCAAAAAAAACTATCAATTCTGCAACAAAACCGCTCATGCCCGGTAATGCAAGAGAAGCCATCGATAAGATAGTAAAAATCGTGAATATTTTTGGCATTGGGATAGCCATTCCGCCCATTTCGTCAAGATTAAGAAGACGTAGTCTATCATAACTAGTTCCTGCCAAGAAAAAAAGCGCAGCGCCAATAAATCCATGAGATATTATTTGTAAAATGGCCCCGTTGAGCCCAGTATCACTTATGGAACCAATTCCTATAATAAGGAAACCCATATGAGATACCGAGGAATAAGCTATTCTTTTTTTTAAATTACGTTGACCAAAAGATGTTGAAGCGGCATAGATTATTTGAATAGAACCTAATATCATTAACCAGGGGCAAAATATGGAATGAGCATGGGAAAATAATTCCATATTAATTCGAACCAACCCATATGCTCCCATTTTTAATAAGATTCCGGCTAAAAGCATACAAGTGCTGTAATGTGCCTCTCCGTGGGTATCTGGTAACCATGTATGTAAGGGTATAATCGGCGATTTGACAGCAAAAGCAATAAGAAATGCCATATAGAATATTATTTCTAGCGCCACAGGATACGATTGATTAGTTAATGTTTCAAAATTTAATGTTGGTTCATTTGAACCATATAAACTGATACCCAGAATTCCCATTAAGAAAAAAACAGAACTTCCCGCAGTGTACAAAATAAACTTAGTAGCTGAATACAAACGTTTCTTTCCCCCCCACATGGCTAAAAGTAGATAAACGGGAATTAATTCCAATTCCCACATGATGAAAAAAAGTAAAATGTCTCGAGAAGAAAATAGTCCTATTTGACCGCTATACATTGCTAACATCAGGAAGTAGAATAATTGGTATTCTCGAGTAACTGGCTGAGCCGCTAACGTGGCTAAAGTGGTGATAAATCCCGTTAGTAAGATAGGTCCTATAGAGAGTCCATCTATTCCGAAGCTCCAGTAAAAATCAAAAAAATTGATCCATTTATAATTCTCCGTTAGTTGGATTAGTGGATCATCCAATTGGAAATGATAACAAAATGCATAGGTTGTTAGAAGGAGATCAATTAAGCATATACAAATGCTATACCACCTAATTACCTTATTTCCCCTATGAGGAAATAAGAAAATTAATGAACCCCCGACTATTGGCAAAACTACAACTATTGTTAACCAAGGAAAATAATTCGTGATAAAAATAAGATACACTTGGGCCAGAAAAGCCCGCGCTCAAAATAGAAAAAAATCTTTTCTATTTTGAGCACGGGTTTTTGCCAGTAAAAAAACGTATTCGTGTGGTGTTTTTTGAAACGTATCAATAACCTAGACCCATACTTCGAGTTGTTTCATTACCTAAATAAACTCGAACACTTAAGAAATCCGTCGGACAGGCGGACTCACATCTCTTACAACCAACACAGTCCTCTGTTCTTGGGGCAGAAGCTATTTGCTTAGCTTTACATCCATCCCAAGGTATCATTTCTAATACATCTGTGGGACAGGCTCGGACACATTGAGTACATCCTATACATGTATCATAAATCTTTACTGAATGTGACATTGTATCTATAGTAATTTAAATTTTGAACATCAAAAATGAAAATTATCGATCTAGTAAACTCGTAAATGAATCATATATTTCTACACCAGATGAATCAATGATTTGTCAGAATTTTGCTAATCAAAATAGACGTCTAGATAAAATTAAAAGAACGAAGAGAGGAGGGCCAGGATACTTTGATTGCTTATTATTTCATTTTGCAAACGCAAACATGATCATACGTTGTGTAGCATACATGCTAATTTGAATTGATAAATATTACACTATTCAAAATTCTACTTTTGAGTAATTATAATTAATGCTATTTATTCAACAAATTCGATTGATTAATACGGGTTGATTTTCTGTTACGAGAAATTGAAGAAACAATAGCCGGTCCTATAGCTGCTTCAGCGGCTGCAATAGCTATAACAAAAATGGAAAAAATATTTCCTTTTAATTGGCGATTATCAAAAAAATCAGAGAAAGTGACGAGATTTATATTAACTGCATTCAGTATAAGTTCAAGACACATAAGGGCTCTAACCATATTTCGGCTCGTGATCAATCCATAGATACCAATAGAAAATAAATAGGCACTCAATACAAGTACATGTTCGAGCATCATTGACCAACTCCTTATCAATTTCGATTCATTTCAATATGAACAACAATTCAACAGATTCGATTGACTAAAGAATATAACAAGTCTGGAACAAAAGAATATATTGGCAATCGGCAATAAAAAAAATTGAATCTGGATTTATATTGCTAGTTCTCTATTCTCTAAAGATTTATTACTGGCGAGCTACGACAATTGCACCTATCAAAGCAACTAAAAGAATTATTGAAATGAGTTCAAATGGAAGAAAAAAATCTGTTGATAAATGAATTCCGATTTGTTGACTAGTACTTATCAAATCTTGCTCAATAATCTGATTTGGTCTTGTAGTCCAAATAATTCCGTACCATGATGTATCTGGAATAGTAGTTATTAGTGAAACAAAAATACTTGTACAAACCATCAAAGTAATCCCATCTCCAACGGTCCAAAGATGAAAATCGTCGTAATATTCTGAACTATTCATGAACATCACAGCAAATATGATTAAAATGTTAATAGCTCCCACATAAATAAGTAGCTGTGATGCAGCTACAAAATGGGAGTTTGATAAAATATAGAATAAAGATATACAAACAAGAACTAGTCCCAACGAAAAAGCAGAAAAAATTGTGTTGGTAAGTAATACTACTCCTAGACTTCCTAATACAAGACCCGATCCCAGAAAGACTAAAAGAAAATCATGTAGCGTTTCAGGCAAATCCATTATATGTAAAAAAAAAAGACAAAGAAATCGAAATTTCATGACCTTATTGATATGACCAGGAAAAAAATTTTATATACTTCAATTTCTCTTTGCATTAAAAAAACCCTA